ACCTTTATGGCAAGAAAAAGTCTCATTCAAAGAGAGAAAAAGAGACAAGTATTGGAACAGAAATATCATTCGATTCGTCAATCTTTGGAAAGAGAGATAAGCAAAGTTTCATCATTAGATGACAAATGGGAAATTCATAGAAAATTGCAATCCTCACCACGTAATAGTACACCTACACGTCTTCATCGACGTTGTTTTCTGACTGGGAGATCCAGAGCCAACTATCGGGACTTCGGTCTATCCGGACATGTACTTCGTGAGATGACCCACGCATGTTTGTTGCCCGGGATGAAAAAATCGAGTTGGTAGGAAGAGAAAATATTCTCTTGAATATTCTTATGAGAATAGAAAGTGAGAATAGAAATAAAAGTCCCCCTATCCTTATAGGGGGATGGCATGTCCAATGCTTGTTTGGTATGTCAATTTTCGATTATCCTATCAAAGGATAGTGCGGGGTAGAGCAGTTTGGTAGCTCGCAAGGCTCATAACCTTGAGGTCACGGGTTCAAATCCCGTCTCCGCCAGAACAGAAAGAATATTTACAGTCTGGAAAAGATTATCCTCTCATTTAAGAATGGAATGAGAAGTAGGATAAATATATGAACACTACACGAGTTATTAATTATCCTATTCCATTCCTTTGAATGGGCGGGTAGCGGGAATCGAACCCGCATCTTCTCCTTGGCAAGGAGAAATTTTACCACTCAACCATACCCGCTCTTAGTCATTCCGATATACACATATATATAACATATATGTTTCTATATAGATATATCTATCTATCTATAGATATGAACATATCTATAGATATAGATAGATATCTCATTTGTATATGTTTAGATACCATTTATGTAATAATGTTACATTATAGCGAAAGAACCCCTCCCTCGAACACTTTTATTTTGTTTCTTGGAACTTATACCAAATGCCCTTCAGAACTAGAATGCCATCTGAGTGGGGAGGAAATTCTAACCCGAAACATTTCCAATTTAAGATATGAAAGAATTAAGGATACCTACCAAAAAGACTAATCCAATCCATAATGATGCACCCGAAAATATAACATTTTTGTTACTTGACCAACCATCAGGAGAGGCAAGTACGACAGGTACACCAATCACTAGGAGGAATGAAATAGCAATTAATGCAAACACGGCCAATTGGAAAGCAATAGTCATGTTTGTGACCCCACAAGCTTCCGACGGGTGAAATGGACTATACCATCCGATCCCCATCCGGCGAAATTTTCCCCAAATGCACCATGGCCATCGAATTCTTATTCGGGCGTGAAGGAGGAGGGAAATTCTTTTTCCAGATGATCATGATAAAGAATCCTATGTCATATATAGGTATAGGTATATGTCATATACATGCATCAATCTATGCATATACGGTCATGGTATAAACCATATAGGCAGATATTCCCTGGGGGAGTAAAATAAAAATTATCCCCGGGAGAGATGGCCGAGTGGTTCATGGCTCCGGTCTTGAAAACCGGTATGGTTACAAAAAACTATCGAGGGTTCGAATCCCTCTCTCTCCTTTTGTTTGTTGAACAATTCAACTTATCGGCCTGGCCCATACCAAAAAGAGAATAGCTCGGCTGAATATAGCCGAGCTACAAGGTCAAGTTGGAAGGGGAGTATTTAATGATACCCCTATACCGATTGGGAGATGCAATGAAATTGAATCGATCTCTCTCTTTCATCAATTTGATCTCTTGTTCTAGTTAAGAGGGTTCATGGAAAGGACAGGTTCGAAATCACGATCAATTCCTTTCTCGAATCCTGCTGCAGCTGCACGAGCCCTTCCCGCATGCCACAAATGGCCCACGAAAAAGAAAAATCCTAAAACAAAATGAGAGGTAGCCAACCAACTTCGGGGAGATACATAATTTACCGCATTAATCTCGGTAGCTACACCACCCACGGAATTCAAAGAACCCAAAGGAGCATGAGTCATATATTCCGCCGAACGTCGTTCTTGCCAAGGCTGTATGTCTTTTTTCAGCCTACTCAGGTCCAAACCATTAGGACCCCTTAGAGGTTCCAACCAGGGAGCACGAAGATCCCAAAAGCGCATTGTTTCTCCTCCGAAGATAATCTCTCCGGTAGGAGAACGCATAAGGTATTTACCTAAACCGGTAGGTCCCTGGGCGGACCCCACATTAGCTCCAAGACGTTGGTCTCTAACTAGAAAAGTGAACGCTTGAGCTTGAGAGGCTTCTGGGCCGGTAGGCCCATAGAATTCACTGGGATAAGCTGTATTGTTGAACCAAACAAAACAACAAGCAATGAAACCAAAGACAGAGAGAGCCCCTAAGCTATAAGACAAGTAAGCTTCTCCAGACCATACAAACGCACGACGGGCCCATGCAAAAGGTTTGGTTAAGATATGCCAGATACCCCCGAAGATACAAATAGAACCTAACCATACATGTCCCCCAATTATATCTTCTAGATTGTCCACACTAACAATCCATCCCTCTCCCCCAAAGGGGGACTCGAGTAAATAACCAAATATAACACTTGGGCTAAGAGTCAGGTTCGTAATTTTTCTTACATCCCCACCACCAGGAGCCCAGGTATCATATACACCTCCAAAATACAAAGCCTTGAGCACTAGAAGAAAAGCACCAACACCTAGCAAGATTAGGTGAATACCTAAAATTGTGGTCATTTTGCTTCTATCTTTCCATACATAACCAAAAAATGGAAGGGATTCCTCGAGAGTTTCGGGTCCTATAAGTGCATGGTAAATACCACCGAAACCTAGAACTGCAGAGGAAATCAAGTGAAGTACCCCAGATACAAAATATGGAAAAGTGTCCACGACTTCCCCACCAGGACCTACTCCCCATCCTAGAGTAGCTAGATGGGGAAGTAAAATCAATCCTTGTTCATACATAGGCTTTTCCGGTACGAAATGAGCCACTTCAAATAAGTTCATTGCTCCAGCCCAGAATACAATTAATCCGGCATGGGCTACGTGGGCCCCAAGTAATTTACCAGACAAATTGATAAGTCGAGCATTACCGGCCCACCAAGCGAAACCGGTGGTTTCTTGGTCACGACCAGCTAAAGCTAGAGTTCCATTAAAGAGCGTTTCCACGGGGTAGAACCTCCTCAGGGAATATAAGGTTTTCATGAGGCTGATCCTGAGCCGCCATCCAAGCACGAATACCTTCGTTTAAGAGGATATTTTTTGTATAGAAAGTCTCAAATTCAGGATCTTCTGCTGCACGGATCTCCTGGGAAACAAAGTCATAGGCACGTAAGTTTAGAGCTAGACCAACTACTCCAATGGCACTCATCCATAAACCGGTCACTGGCACAAATAACATAAAGAAATGTAACCAACGTTTATTGGAAAAAGCAACTCCAAAGATTTGAGACCAGAAGCGGTTAGCGGTGACCATGGAATAGGTCTCTTCAGCTTGAGTTGGGTTAAAAGCACGGAACGTATTTGCACCATCACCATCTTCAAATAAAGTATTTTCCACAGTAGCACCATGAATAGCACATAGAAGAGCAGCACCCAATACTCCGGCAACTCCCATCATATGAAATGGGTTCAAGGTCCAATTATGAAACCCTTGAAAGAAGAGGATAAATCGAAAGATAGCTGCTACGCCAAAACTAGGTGCAAAAAACCAACCAGACTGGCCCAATGGATAGATCAGGAATACGGAAACAAAAACAGCAATTGGAGCAGAGAATGCAATTGCATTATAAGGTCGCAATTGTACAGATCGAGCAAGTTCGAATTGGCGTAGCATGAAGCCTATTAGACCAAAACCACCATGAAAAGCAACGAAAGTCCATAGACCACCTAATTGACACCAACGAGTAAAATCTCCTTGTGCTTCAGGACCCCATAATAGCAGCAGGGAATGTGCTAAACTATTAGCAGGAGTAGAAACTGCGGCGGTCAAAAAATTACAGCCCTCCAAATAAGAACTGGCCAATCCATGAGTATACCATGAAGTTACAAAGGTTGTACCCGTGAACCATCCACCTAGGGCAAAATAGGCACAAGGAAAGAGCAATAGACCAGACCAACCCACAAAAACGAAACGGTCCCTACGTAGCCAGTCATCCGCAATATCAAATAAATTTTTTTCTTCTTTGGAAGACTTTCCAAGAGCTACAGTCATAGTGATCCTCCTATTGAACTATTTCGACCATTTCCGAGCACCCTATATCATCAAAAGGTATACGATGGTTTGATCATCTACGGACAACAGATTATCCATCATCCCTCCCAAAAGATTCGGTTCCGAAGATTTATTGTTGGCACACATATTTCACTTTCATTGAACCAAACCAATCCAATATAGGTAAATGCATGATAGCTCGATTCCAAGTTTTTCATATTAAGTTCCTATCTGATCTTCGAATAATCAAGTAACATCAATGAAATAACGGAGGCAGGTGAGCTTTTCTTTTCCCCTCAGTTCTTTATCAGATTCTATTCTCAATCTCTATTCCATTCAATATTTGAAATATTGAATTTATTATTCATTCTTTAACCCTCTCCAAGATCTTATGGAAAAATCAATAAGAGTATTTCTATCGATCCCATCAATCTTTATGTATATTCTTATTGCTATATCTTCGTCCGATACGAATGAATTTACAAGAACAAGAAGGAGTAAATGCTTTTCTAACCCATAGAACGAAAGGAAATAATTCCTAAGATTTGTCCTTTTCCTTCTCTTCGAAGAGAAAAAGGATACTTATCTATTTTACCATTGTAATAGAAAAGTTCAAAGTTCCTTTCTTTTTTTTTTTTTTTTTTTTCTTTCTCTTCTCTCTATATCTTAATTTCGATCTATTTCTCATTGGTGGAATAAGCAAAGGGAAATCGTTAATATGGGAATGTTTGATATATCGAGATAGAATTCAACATTCGTATATAGATTCTATTATATACATATGGATCAACCTATTCCTAGAGTTAAAGAGAAAGGGAATTCCATTTTGTCTGTGATTCAGAATACACTCCCATATTCATCCCTTTCCGGGGAGAGAAGATAATAACGATTAATTCGACGAAACATTTGATAGCTGAATAAGCGAGTTCGATCGATAATATCGATCAATTTTGGATAATTCAACGAAAAGATCCACTTTCATAATCTCCATCAAATCTCGGTATCAGAGTAGCTGATACATCCCTAACTTAATGGGTCAGATTCACTTACTTTTTTTTTTTCTCAGAACCAATATGAATATTCTTCGATTCCGCAAATTAGTCGGGGGGTCCTTATCTTATATGAAGAACGCAATATTGGTAGAAGGAACATCTCCTAAATATTACCTATCGTTGTTCAACGGAATGTATAGGTGGCCTTGCGCAAACACGAAGAAGTAATCAAATTTGAAAATCGAATTCTCAAATGGGGTTGTGACCATTTCCTGTTGGTATCTATAAAACCTTACCGGGTGGATTCTCTATTTCGTGATAATTATCTATTTCGTAATACATGTGGGAGTTCACGAACGAGCAATACAATAATGATATAAAACCACTGGCATAGAAAAAATTCTTCGGGCCATACTATTGACAATTTCACAGAAATTTGCCTATTATGACGATAGGCAGGCCCCTATCGTCTAGTGGCCCAGGACATCTCTCTTTCAAGGAGGCAGCGGGGATTCGACTTCCCCTAGGGGTACTATGGGAATCTTTCTCCAGGAATACTTATTTGGTATTCCAAACACTTTCAATTCATTGTTCCTGGGTCGATGCCCGAGTGGTTAATGAGGACGGACTGTAAATTCGTTGGCAATATGCCTACGCTGGTTCAAATCCAGCTCGACCCAATGCCAACTTTACCAACCCATCATCGATATGAAATATTCATGTCAATCTTCGATATTGATGGAAAGGTAACTGGTTATTGAATCCCCGATCTGTCTATATCTTTATATAGATATGTGTTATATAGATATGTGTATATATCTATATGGATATGGAACAGAACGAATGGGTATTTTTTAAATGAAAGGAAAAGGGATAATAGAAGGAAGAGAAAGAGAAAGATCAGATCTTTCATTGATCTGGCACTAATCTAATCTGTATTAAGAATCTGATAGTAAATGTACTGTACTGTGCACCTATTGGGATTGTAGTTCAATTGGTCAGAGTACCGTCCTGTCAAGACGGAAGTTGCGGGTTCGAGTCCCGTCAGTCCCGATCCAATAAGTTGATCAATTCCTCTTCTAAATCATCTGAAGAAGAATAAAAAAAAAGAATGGGGGTAAACGCATTTTGCGGTAGAAAAAACCCATATTCATCCATGTCTATAGACATCTATGTAGATATAGATGTGGATAGATATCCATCAAATCCAGAATGGATTCTCTAATTCTGTAACCATTTTGGTAAGAACATTTCATTCTCATGGTGATTTGTGACAACACAAACACCTATTTACCTCATGAAATATTTCATTCTCTGAACAGATATTCGTGGGAGTATAGAGAGATCTGAGAGGAACACAGAGGTAGTCTTCCCAAGTAATAATCTCGTGGAGGTCGGTCCCTCTAGATCATTCCTGATGATACCCAGTATACACCCCTCCATCTCTTTCCTGTTCATTCTAAAAGACATGTCTAATATTGTTATTATTCCACACTCGCTAGTATCTTTTTCTCATGACCAGCCATATCATAGATCCTTGAACACTGCAATTTTTAAGAATTCTCATGTAAGAATTGAATGATCCTTGGACTTCCTATTCAAAATAGTTTTTATAGTTCCTGGGTCATGGGTTATCCCCCCGGAGAAAATTTGAACTATCATTTCTTTGTCATGGGGAATTAGTGCAATTTTGGGTATCTCTCCTACTCGAATCGGGAGAACTGTCCGATCCATCCTTGTTCATTTCCTCGATCCGTAGGATCGATTCTCCATATATACATCTCATATTGGGACATACGGGGTACTGATAAAGATGTACTCTCTCCAATGATGTAGGGTTTTCCCTACCCAATTGGTCCTATCAAAATAGGAAATTGATCAGAATATGAGATTCTTAATACTATTCATCGAATCGGTCTTTATCCTACTTTTCTGTCTTCCGAATAGCAATTTGGATTATCATTAACTTCACCCGTTCAGGGTGATTCTTCCCTCATATCCCTACCATATCTGTAACGCTTAGGCCTATGTCCAATAGAATCTGTATTAGTGGCAAAATCTTATTGCATAAGTAAGGCGATAAATGTGACTATATGAGTTGAGTGGGACAAATATGATCGATTGGGAATCAAATTACTGGATCCGGTATGAATAAAGGATCATATTATGTTATACTCATTTCCATTGAGTAATTCATTAGATCCATCAGATTTTGCTATTCAAATTGATTCTATTCGTCCAATCTCATACTCCAGGGATTCAATCAATCACATTTATGGATCCTTAAAAGGGATTCATCATCTTTATGAGATCAAATCTCGAGTTATTGTAGAACGAAGTGAAAATGATAAGATCACGGAAGTAAATATTCTCGCATTTATCGCTATTGTACTGTTCATTTCAGTTCCTACTGCTTTTCTACTTATCATTTACGTAAAAACAGTCAGTGAAAGCAATTGATTCATACCGAATTTGAGTTTTTACTCATGACTAGATAAATTGAAAGGATCCAAATCCTTAATCTTAAATAGATGATAAGTAATAGGCGATAAGTTGTATTTATCAATTCTATCACGGGGTAGAAATTGATTCTGAGAATAGGTAGTACGAAAGAAAGGGTTATATAGCCCTTTCTTTCGTACTACCTATTCCGCATTGCATATATATCTATATCTATGGATATATCTGAATAGCATTTGTCCCTATGGGAAAAATTCTCTATTTTAGATAGAAATACTACATTCTATACCCTCTAATATATATATATATATATATAGGATTAAGACCTGGTGCCGTAGCAGAGACAGGGCTAATCGCAATAGGTAGACTTCTATATGCCCTTTAAAAATAGAGACCTAATAGATACAGGGCAGAGATTTGATTCTGAACGTACTTTAAAAATATCGTTTTGGATCGAAGTTTAATATACTTCTATGGGGCGGGCATAGTGGATATGGAACTTGAAATGGCATGATAAAAATCATTCATATGGAAAAGGAATCTATGGTTAAGATAGCTCAATATGCTCCATATTTATCCGAGAACAGATCTGTATCAAATTAGATCAATTTGAAATTATCTGAGGAAAATGTAGACTAATTCATACGTTTTTGGTTTTGATTTCTGCCCTCTCTGTAGAACATGGATAGGTAGAACCGACCGAGTCTGACATGAGCCTAAGTATAAAGATCCTGGATATATCACAAAAAGAGGATAGGACAGGCGCATCCGAAATCAACCCAATCGATCTTTTCATTTCGAAAAGAAATTGATTGGAGAGAACGAGATTCTCGGTTCATTTGAGAGAAGAACTAGTTCATCAAAACTTGAGATTGAGGAAGAATCCAATTTCTCATAGGAAAAGGGTAAGAAATTGATTCTATTATGCATATCCCTTGCGGAAAGAAAGGGAAAATAGTTCTATAAAAGAAGAAAAAATCGTTCTATAGAACGAATATTCAATTTTCGGGATAGGAAGAACTCAATATTCCTAGGTCCTTACGAAATCGAAGATATTTTCATTATTGAATGATTTGGAACAAAACGATTGATTGAGAATTGCATTAGATTCTTAGAGTCCACTTCTTCCCCATACCACGAGTGAAAGAGAGAATGTAAAAACTACCATTAGAGCAGCCCAAGCGATACTGACTATATCCATACGAATTGTGTTCTCTATTTACAAAAAAATTATTCCATTATCGATCACTGATGATAAGGGAACTAATCACAATAACGCAAAGTCGAAATTAGATCCTTTCCATTCCAAACGTTGTTGACGAGTCTCTCTGAGAGATCCATAGATTCACTTGTTCTTCGGAACAAGTTTCTATAAACTTCCCTTATTCCCACAGGTTCGTCTATTTATGACAGGATCAAAAGGCGATGGGCCACATTGGTAATATGGAGCAGCTTAAGTTGTCTCCAGAGGTGATATAATGGAAATCCAAACTCTTCCTTCTCTTTCGCTCTCTCCACCTAACCAGGCGACACCCGGATTTGAACTGGGGATAAAGGATTTGCAGTCCTCTGCCTTACCACTTGGCTATGTCGCCGAACCATTATGGAAATGTAATAGAAAGATCAAATACTATTTCTCATTCAATCTCATTATAACATTGAACAGGTGCTAAAGTCAACCACCAAGGAAATGTATCAGATCCTTTCTTCGTCATTCAATCTCATTATAACATTTGATAAGTGTTCAAATCAATCTTGTTCAATGGTTTGATCCATTTGTTCATATCTCCGTTTCAAGTAAATGGGAGTATCAAAGGACCTTTCCTCTATTCAATTATACGTATATCTGGATATAGGTAGAATTTCACGGGATATAGCGAACGAGATATACATTTTCGTCGGATTGATTCTTATGGATCAATAAGGAATAACGAAATAGGTTCTTTTTATGGACGGGAAACTTCCAATGCTATTAGATGAAAATAAGGGAACGTCTACAATCCCTGAATTTGGGAAAATACAATTCGAAGGATTCTGTCGTTTCATTGATCAAGGCTTAATCGAGGAACTTCAGAATTTTCCGAAAATTGAGGATACAGATCAAGAAATTGAATCTCAACTATTTGGGAATAAATATGAATTAGCAGAACCCCTGATCAAAGAGAGAAATGCTGTATATCAGTCCCTTACATATTCCTCTGAATTATATGTACCAGCAAGATTGATTCAGAGGAATAGTAGAAAGATACAGAAACAAACTGTACTTATTGGAAATCTTCCCTTAATGAACTCTCAAGGAACCTTTGTAGTAAATGGAATTTCCAGAATCGTGGTCAATCAAATATTACGAAGTCCCGGTATTTATTACAGTTCGGAACCAGACCAGAGTGGAATCACTCTATATACCAGCACTATAATTTCAGATTGGGGAGGAAGATCAAAATTAGAGATTGACGGAAAAACAAGGATATGGGCTCGTGTGAGCAAAAAACGAAAAATATCTATTCCAATTCTACTATCAGCTATGGGTTCAAATCTCGGAGAGATTCTAGACAATGTTTGCTATCCAAAAATATTCTTATCTCTCCTGACCGAGAGACAAGAACAAAAGGAATATCTTCGGTCGAAGAAAAATGCCATTTCGGAGTTCTATAAGAAACTCTATTGCGTAAGTGGCGATTTGGTCTTTTCCGAGTCTCTATGTAAAGAATTACGAAAAAAATTTCTCCAACAAAGATGTGAATTAGGGAAGATTGGTCGACGAAATCCGAACCAAAAACTGAATCTTGATATACCCGAGAACGAGATTTTTTCATTACCGCAAGATGTATTGGCTGCTGTGGATTACTCGATCAGAGTTAAATTTGGAATGGGTACACTTGATGATATGGATCATCTAAAAAATCGGCGTATTCGTTCTGTAGCAGATTTATTACAAAATCAATTCGGATTAGCTCTAGGTCGTTTGGAAAATGCAGTTCGAAGAACTATACGCAGAGCAACTAAGCGCAAATGTTTACCAACTCCTAATAACTTGGTAACTTCAACTCCATTAACAACTACTTTTCAGGATTTTTTCGGCTCACACCCCTTATCCCAATTTTTGGATCAAACTAATCCATTGACAGAAATAGTTCATAGGCGAAAATTAAGTTATTTGGGTCCCGGAGGATTGACGGGGCGAACTGCTAGTTCTCGAATACGGGATATTCATCCTAGTCATTATGGGCGTATTTGTCCGATTGAGACGTCCGAAGGAATGAATGCTGGACTTGTTGCATCATTAGCTATTCGTGCAAGGATTGGTCATTGCGGCTCTTTACAAAGTCCATTCCATAAAATCTCTGAGAGATCGGAAGAAGAACATATGGTTTATCTATCATCGGGAGAAGATGAATACTATCGGATAGCCACAGGAAATTCTTTGGCGTTAAATCAAGGGATTCGAGAGGAACAAGTTACTCCAGCTCGATATCGACAAGAATTCTTAGCTATTGCATGGGAACAAATCCATTTTCGAAGTATCTTTCCTTTCCAATATTTCTCCGTTGGAGTTTCCCTCATTCCTTTTCTCGAGCATAATGATGCGAATCGCGCTTTAATGGGTTCGAATATGCAGCGTCAAGCAGTTCCACTTTTCCAACCTGAGAAATGTATTGTCGGAACTGGATTAGAAGGTCAAGCAGCTCCAGATTCAGGAAGTGCAGCTATAGCCACACAAGGGGGAAGGATCACGTATATCGATGCTGGAAAAATCACTTCATCGGTTGATGGAGACACTGTAGGAACAGAATTGGTTACATATCAACGTTCTAATAACAATACTTGTATGCATCAAAAACCTAGGGTTCGCCGAGGGGAATATGTGAAGAAAGGACAAATTCTGGCGGACGGTGCAGCTACGGTAGGGGGAGAACTCTCTTTGGGAAAAAACATATTAGTAGCTCATATGCCATGGGAAGGATACAATTTTGAAGACGCAATACTCATTAGTGAACGTCTGGTATATGAAGATATCTATACCTCTTTTCATATCGAAAGATATGGAATTGTAACTTGTATGACAAGCCAGGGCCCTGAGAGAATCACTAAAGAAATACCTCATTTAGATGCTCATTTACTCCGTCATCTAGATGGAAATGGCCTTGTAATGCTAGGATCTTGGGTAGAAACAGGTGATGTTCTAGTGGGTAAATTAACACCTCAACCAGCAGAAGAATCATTGCGTGCCCCGGAAGGAAGATTATTACAAGCCATATTTGGTATTCAAGTGTCTACCGCAAGGGAAAGTTGTCTCAGAGTACCCATAGGTAGAAGAGGCCGGGTTATTGATGTGAGATGGATCCATAAAGAAGAGAATTTTGGTGATAATGCAGAAGTGGTCCACGTATATATCTTACAGAAACGTAAAATACAAGTGGGCGATAAAGTAGCCGGAAGGCATGGTAATAAAGGTATTATTTCGAAGATTTTGCCTAGACAAGATATGCCTTATTTGCAAGACGGAACATCAGTTGATATGGTATTAAACCCATTAGGGGTACTTTCACGAATGAATGTAGGACAGATCTTTGAATGTTTGCCCGGTTTAGCAGGGAACTTGATGAACAGACATTATAGAATAACACCTTTTGACGAAAGATACGAGCGAGAAGCTTCGAGAAAACTAGTGTTTCCTGAGCTCTATGGAGCTAGTGAGCGAACAGCTAATCCATGGGTATTTGAACCTAATCATCCCGGTAAAAATAGGTTAATTGATGGAAGAACAGGAGATACTTTTGAACAACCTGTTACAACAGGAAAAGCTTATATGCCGAAATTAATTCATCAGGTTGATGATAAAATCCATGCACGTTCCAGTGGACCTTATGCACTTGTTACACAACAACCTCTTAGAGGAAAATCCAAACGGGGAGGGCAACGAGTAGGAGAAATGGAAGTTTGGGCTCTAGAAGGTTTTGGTGTTGCTTATATTCTGCAAGAGATGCTTACTCTTAAATCTGACCATATTGGAGCTCGTCATGAAGTACTTGGTGCCATTATCACTGGAGGACCAATACCTAGACCTGGTACTGCTCCAGAATCTTTTCGATTGCTCGTTCGAGAACTACGATCTTTAGCTCCAGAATTGGATCATGCTATTATATATGAAAACGACTTTCAGATAGATAGGAAGGAAGTTTAATCAAAATGAATCAGAATCTTTCTTTTATGATCGACCGGGATAAGCATCAACAGCTTCGAATTGGATTAGCTTCTCCTGAACAAATCTGTGCTTGGTCCAAGAGAATTTTACCTAATGGAAGGATAGTTGGACAGGTGACTAAACCCTATACTTTACATTATAAAACCAATGAACCAGAAAAAGATGGATCGTTCTGTGAAAGAATCTTTGGACCTATCAAAAGTGGAGTTTGTGCTTGTGGAAATTCTCGAGTGATCGGAAATGAAAAAGAAAACTCAAAATTTTGTGAACAATGCGGAGTTGAATTTGTTGATTCTCGAATTCGAAGATATCGAATGGGATACATCGAACTGGCATGTCCAGTGGTTCACGTATGGTATTCAAAACGCCTTCCCAGTTATATTGCGAATCTATTAGCCAAACCTCTCAAAGAATCAGAAGGCCCAGTATATTGCGATGTGCGACTTGATCACAAATTCCGATTCTGCAGATCCGGAATAAGGAACTGTCATCCTATTCAATCTCATTGGGATGCCTTTAGCTCTGACATGTCTCTCAGGAGAAATAGTATGAAGCTCAGAATCACAAGCATCTAGAAGAGATGTTGAGAAAGAGGAATGGGTCCAGGGTTTATATATTCCATATTAAATTGCTATTAGACTTCGTGAAAAACACTTCTTTTCTTTCGTATAATGGAATTCAAGAGTCATTCTCTTTCATTTTGATCATCCCTGAATCAATGTATTCCGGACCAATTTAATCAGATATGGCTGTAGGAGTCTATTCATCGCATATATGCTTCAAATAGCATTGCAACCATCGAAGTAGAGCAAGGACCTAAAGGATCAAATGGAACGAGATACAGACAAGTAAATCCCTCATGAGTCTCAAATTCAAATGAATCGGAGGTATTTCCGAAATGTATCGTTGGGGGGAAAGGAGACTACTCAATAATTCCATCTTTATGCCGTAATACGATAGAGGAGTAGAGGAAAAATTCCACTTGGAACTTGAGTAAAGAGTAGCTATTTGGTCCTTTTTCCGGAGCAAAAGGAGTTCTTCTTCAAAGAACTTTCCGTTCCGGTACAGCTGCTTGAGCCGGATGAGAGAAAACTTTCACGTCCGATTCCGAGGGGGGGGGAAATAACCTATCTCAATCTTTTTATTGCTAGGCCCATAGCTAACAAACCAACTTCATTACGATCACGGGGTCCATTCAAATATGAAATTCAATCCTGGAGGGATATTATCCCTCATTATTTTTCTGCTCGGGGCTTTGGGGCATTTCGACATAGAGAAATAGCTACTGGAGGAGATGCTATCAGGGAACAACTAGCTGGTCTGAATCTGCAAATTCTGATGGATCGTTCATATATGGAATGGAAGAGATTGGGGAAACAGAAATCGGCCGGAAATGGATGGGGAGATAGAAAAATTCAAAGAAGAAAGGATTTTTCGGTTAGACGCATGAAATTAGCTAAACATTTCCTCCAAACAGATATAGAACCAGAATGGATGGTTTTATGCCCATTGCCAGTTCTTCCTCCTGAACTGAGGCCAATCGTTCAATTAGGTGGAGGTGAACTGATCACTTCAGATCCAAATGAACTTTATCGGAGAGTTATCTATCGGAATAATACTCTTACCGATCTATTAGCAAGAAGTAGATCTACGCCAGGGGGATTAGTTATTTGTCAAAAAAAATTGGTCCAGGAAGCCGTAGATGCACTTCTAGATAATGGCATTCGTGGACAACCAATGAGAGACAGTCATGATAGACCTTATAAATCGTTTTCAGATGTAATCGAAGGCAAAGAAGGAAGATCTCGTGAAAATTTACTTGGTAAACGAGTTGATTATTCAGGTCGTTCTGTCATTGTGGTGGGCCCCTCCCTTCCATTACATCAATGTGGATTACCCCGAGAGATAGCAATAGAGCTTTTTCAAGCATTTGTAATTCGTGGTCTAATTAGACGACATTTTGCTCCCAACTTAAGGGCTGCGAAAAGTATAATTCGAGATAAAGAACCCATTGTATGGGAGGTACTTCAAGGAGTTATGCAAGGACACCCTGTATCGTTAAATCGAGCACCCACCTTGCACAGATTAGGTATACAAGCATTTCAACCTATTTTAGTAGAAGGGCGTGCCATTCGTTTACATCCATTGGTTTGTGGGGGATTTAATGCGGACTTCGACGGGGATCAGATGGCTGTTCATGTACCTTTATCTCTGGAGGCTCAAGCAGAAGCTCGTTTACTTATGTTTTCTCATACAAATCTATTGTCTCCAGCTATTGGAGATCCCATTTCCGTACCAACTCAAGATATGCTTCTTGGACTTTATATATTAACGGTCGGAAATAATCAAGGTATTTATGGAAATAGGTATCACCCATATTACTCTAAATATAATATCTTTTCCTGTAAAAAACCTTCTTTTTATAGTTATGATGATGCGCTCGGGGCTCATTGGCAAAAACGAATTGAATTAGACAGCCCTTTATGGCTTCGGTGGGGGGTAGGTTTACGTATTATTACCTCAGTAGATCGAGAAGCCCCTATCGAGGTTCAATATGAATCTTTGGGTATCTTCCATGAAATTTATGAACATTACCGAATAGGAAAAAATGAAGTAGGAGAAATACTCAGTATATACATTCGGACAACTGTTGGTCGTATTCGTTTCGATCGAGAAATAGAAGAAGCCATACAAGGCTTCTCTCGGGCTTCTGAACACCCGAATAAATCGCTACCAGCTATCATAATATAATGTTTTTAGTCCCATAATCATCTCGTTCATGCGGAAATCAAAATTGAGGAAGCCCTAGGATAACTGGCTCGAACCCATTGTTGGATCTTGCTTACGAAAATGCGGAGGTTTTTCCCTATGGCAGAACGGGCTAAATTGCTTTTTCATAATGAAGCGATGGATAAAACTGCCATGAAACAACTTATTAGCAGATTAATAAATCACTTCGGAATGACATATACATCAAATATTTCGGATCAACTTAAGACTTCAGGTTTCCAACGAGCTACTGATGCGGCTATTTCATTAGGAATTGATGATCTTCTAACAGCACCTTCCAAGGGATGGCTCGTCCAAGATGCGGAACAACAAGGTTCTATTTCGGAAAAACATCATCATTATGGGAATGTACATGCAGTGGAAAAATTACGTCAATCAATTGAGACATGGTATGCTACAAGTGAATATTTGAGACAAGAAATGAATCCTAATTTCAGGATGACCGATCCTTTTAATCCAGTACATATGATGTCATTCTCAGGATCCAGAGGAAGTACATCTCAGGTTCACCAATTAGTAGGTATGAGAGGATTAGTGTCAGATCCTCAAGGACAAATCGTTGATTTACCCATTCAAAGTAATTTCCGCGAAGGACTTTCTTTAACAGAATATATCATTTCCTGTTATGGCGCTCGTAAAGGGGTTGTGGATACTGCTGTACGAACATCGGATGCCGGATACCTCACGCGTAGACTTGTTGAGGTGGTTCAACACATCGTTGTACGTAAAACAGATTGTGGTACTATCCAAGGTATTTTTGTCAATCTCATTCAAGGTCGAGAGAGGATCAAGAATCGAATTGTTCTACAAACACTAATTGGTCGCGTGTTAGCGGACGATGTATATATAGATATGAGATGCATTGCCACGCGTAATCAAGATATTGGGGTTGGACTTGCCCATCAATTAATAACCCTTCGAGCACAACCAATCTATATACGAACCCCTTCGACTTGCAAGAGTCTATCTCGGATCTGCCGATTATGCTATGGTCGTAGTCCTACTCATGGTAACTTGATCGAATTAGGAGAAGCAGTAGGCATCATTGCGGGCCAATCAATTGGAGAGCCAGGAACTCAACTAACACTAAGGACTTTTCATACCGGTGGGGTATTTACAGGTGATATTGCAGAACATGTACGAGCTCCTTTCAACGGAAAAATTGAATTCGATGAAAATTTGGTTTATCCCACGCGTACACGTCATGGGCATCCTGCTTTTATGTGCCATAATAACTTATCCATCACTCTTGATGGTCAAGATCAGGTACATGACTTAACTATTTCACCACAAAGTTTGCTTTTGGTTCAGAATAATCAATATGTGGAATCGGAACAAATTATTGCCGAAGTTCATGCTAGAACATCTCCTTCGAAAGAGAAAGTTCGGAAACATATCTATTCTAACCTAGAGGGAGAAATGCACTGGAGTACCAATGTGTGTCATGCACCTGAATATGTACAGGGTAATGTTCATCTCATACTCAGGACAAGTCATTTATGGGTATTATCGGGGGGTATACACGGATCCAGCGCGGTATCCTTTCCATTTCATAAGGATCAAGATCAAGTAAATGTTCAACTTCCTCTTGCCAAACATGAATTACTTCCGGATTATTCGGTGAATCAAGATCGAATGAAACACAAATCAGTTGACTCGAACTTTTATGGAAAAGAAGAACAAATCTCCAGTTATTCAGAAATTGATCGGGTCATATCCAACGAGCATTGGGATTCTATCTATTCTACCATTTCTTCTGATAATTTCAATATTTCAGGGAAAAAGCAAAGAAATAGATTCTTCGTCCCATTGCGATACGATAAAGAACGGGGAAATAAGGGAATATCTCGTCCCAATCTTATTATTAAAATATCCAGAAATGGTATTTCACAGAGAAATGACATTTTTGCTGTTTCGGATGACCCTCGATACAGAATAAATAGTTCAGGAATTATCAAATATGGGACTATAAAGGTCGATTCGATCGGCAATAAAGAGAATTACCTCGGAGATCAAAGAGCAAGAGGATTCAGATCGAAAGATAAAATGAAAGGAGGTCGCTTTCTTTTCATCCCCGAAGAAGTGCATATCCTATATGAATCTTCGTCTATAATGGTACAAAACAATAGTATTATTCGAGCAGGTACACAAATCACTTGCGATATTGAGAGCCAAGTAGGTGGATTAGTTCGGATAGTAAGAATTAAAAAAAAGATCGAAATGAGAATATTGCCCGGAGATATTTATTTTCCCGGGGAGATACATGGAATATCTCGGCACAACGGCACTTTGATACCACCGGGAAAGATTCTTTTTGATGAATTCCAATCTGAAAATTGGATCTATTTACAATGGATCATACCTCCTAAGGAAAAGCCTTTTGTTCCGGTCCGACCCGTCGTGGAATATGGAATACCTGATGGGCCAGATATAACAGCACCCCTTTCCCTAGATCTATTGAGGGAAGGGGACAACTTGCAAGTTCGAGTTGGTAATTTTCTTCTCTATGGAGATGGTGAACGAATCCAAGTAATTAATGACATAAGTATTCAATTGGTTCGAACTTATTTAGTATTGGATTGGGAGCAAAAAGATTCTATGGAAGAGGCTTATGCCTCTCTTACTGAAGTAAGAACAAATGGGATCGTTAGAAATTTTCTTCAAATTAGCTTGGCGAAATACCCCATCTTGTATATGGGAAAAAGGAAGAATACAGCAGGTTCAAAATCTATGTTTCATAACAAATTGGATCACGCTAATCCCATTTCTTCCAATGAGGAGAGTCAATTACTTAGTCAGCATCAAGGGACTATCCGTGCATTACCTAATGAAAGGGAAGAAGGTGGATCTCTTATGGTCCTGTCACCATCCAATTGTTCCCGAATCGTTTTATCCAAGAGATCTAAACATTATGATATGGTAAATAGATCAATTCAAGATGATTCCATGATGCAAATCATTGAATTGTCGGGTTTCTTGGGTAACTTACATAGTATTGCTAACCGTTCTCCGTCCTCCCATTCGATAACTTATAATAAGTATTATAATATTTCATTAAAGGAACAGCCTATTTTTGGCAATTCCGAAAATACTCTCCGAGTACCAAAATGGTATTTTATGGACGAAAATACGGTAGTTTCTAATTTTGGTCCATGCAGGAACATCATTTCTGATCTATTCAATTCAAATAGGTGCTTTCCCTTATCTAAATTTTGCGAAAACCCATTTCCAGTAGTTAGCCTTGGACAATTGATTCGTGAAAGTGTACGTATATCTGAGGATGAACCACTCCCCGGATCTGGTCAGATTATAGCCGTTCATGAGGAATCCTTAGTAATTAGATTAGCTGAGCTCTATTTGGCTACTCGAAGAGCAACTGTTCATGGTCATTATGGAGAAATTATTAACGAGGGAGATACATTGATAACATTGATATATGAAAGATTCAAATCTGGTGATATAATTCAGGGTCTTCCTAAGGTTGAACAATTGTCAGAGGCTCGTTCTATTAATTCAATATCGATGAATCTAGAAAAAAGTTTTGAGGATTGGAACAGAGATATGACGAGATCTCTCGGGAGCCCCTGGGGGTCGTTCATCAGTTCTAAGATAACCATGGAACAAAGTAGAATTCATTTGGTCAATCAGATTCAAAGGGTTTACCGATCCCAAGGAGTGCAAATTTCTGATAAGCATATAGAGATTATTGTACGCCAAATGACATCGAAAGTGTTAATTTCGGGAGATGGAATGGCTGATGTTTTTTTACCCGGGGAACTAATCGAATTATCGCGAGCACAAAGAATGGATCGGGCCCTGGAAGAGGCGACCTACTATCGAACTATGTTATTGGGAGCAACAAGAGCATCTTTGGATACTCAAAGTTTTATATCAGAAGCGAGTTTTCAAGAAACTGCTCGGGTCTTGGCCAGAGCTGCTCTCCAAGGTCGTATTGATTGGTTGAAAGGTTTGAAAGAAAATGTCATTCTGGGGGGGATAGTACCTGCCGGTACCGGATTCAAACAATCTATTTACCATTCAGGGGAACGGAACGAAATTGATCCGAGAACGGAAAAGAATGAGATATTTAGTGGCAAAGTGAAAGATATTTTCTTTCATCATGAAAAAGTATCTGTTTTCCCTTCCCCATTAGGAGGAATTCTCACAATACATTGAACAACCATTATGCGGACGGAAATAGTGCTGATAACCAAATTTATTGTTATATTGATCATATAATAAGAGTATGAAATGAATAGCTCGATAGAATGAATAACTCGCACCATATATGATACGAATAGGCGATCTCTGAAATGCAATCAATTCCGTCGGAATAATTCCACGTTTAAGCCCATGGTATTTCGTTCTTTCGAGAGAAAAAAAGGGGGGGGGGGAGAAATGACAAAGAGATATTGGAACATCAATTTGGAAGAGATGATGGAAGCAGGAGTTCATTTCGGTCATCAAGCTAGGAAATGGAATCCCAGAATGGCGCCTTACATTTTTACAGAGCGCAGAGGTATTCATATTATAAATCTGACTCGAACTGCTCGCTTTTTATCAGAAGCTTGTGATTTAGTGTTCGATGCAGCAGGTAAAGGAAAACAATTCCCGATAGTTGGTACGAAATATCAAGCAGCTGATTCAGTAGCATCAGCTGCTATAAAAGCTCGATGTCATTATGTAAATAAAAAATGGCTTGGTGGTATGTTAACCAATTGGTCCACTACAGGAACGAGACCCCGGAAGTTCAAAGATTTGAAGAAAGAACAAGATACGGGACAATCCAATCGACTTCCAAAGAAAGAGGCAGCAATGCTCAAGAGACAATTAGCTCAATTGCAGAAATATTTAGGTGGGATTAAATACATGACAAGTTTGCCCGATATCGTAATAATTGCCGATCAACAAGAAGAATCCACTGCTATTGGGGAATGCATAACTTTAGGTATCCCGACAATTTGCTTAGTTGATACGGATTGTGATCCAGATCTCACGGATATCCCAATTCCAGCCAATGATGATGCTAGAGCTTCAATCCGATTGATCTTGAACAAATTAACGTCATCAATCTGCGAAGGTCATTATAGCTCTATGAAAGGTGAATCAATGAAAAGTTAATTCCTCGTTCTAAAAACCCGGGATCTGGGTATTGACTGAGTTGGCTACTATTTCTAGGTCTCGCAAGAGTGAATTTATTGGGTCGGCTACTATTCCCAAATCTCAGGGAATATATTAAAATCACCATAAATATTCTTATTGAAATGACCATTCCATTTTTCGTGGCCAATATCTTTGATGAAAGTGAGGTAATTGAGAAATTGGTCATTCAACCAAAATCATTTCTTATTGAAGTTAATCTTTGTAAGGGGTAATATGGATATTGTACAATCTTCTATTGACACACTAAATCATTTCTACGAGATATCCGGTGTGGAAGTAGGTCAACATTTCTATTGGCAAATCGGGGGTTTTAAAGTTCATGCACAGGTACTTATAACTTCCTGGGTTGTAATTGCTGTCTTATTAGGTTCAGCTACTATAGCTGTTCGAGATCCACAAACCATTCCGACTGGTGGTCAAAATTTTGTTGAATATGTCCTTGGATTTGTCCGGGACCTGACCAGAACTCAGATTGGGGAAGAAGAATATGGCCCCTGGGTCCCTTTTATCGGAACTATGTTATTATTTATTCTTGTTTCTAACCGGTCAGGTGCTCTTCTCCCCTGGAAAATAATCCAATTACCTCATGGGGAGCTAGCTGCACCTACAAATGATATTAATACTACTGTTGCTTTAGCTTTGCTCACGTCAGTAGCATATTTCTATGCAGGTCTTGCAAAAAAGGGGTTAGGTTATTTTGGTAAATATATTCAACCAACCCCAGTACTTTTACCGATCAATATATTAGAGGATTTCACGAAACCCTTATCACTTAGTTTTCGACTTTTTGGTAATATATTAGCTGACGAACTGGTAGTTGCTGTTCTTGTTTCTCTAGTACCTCTGGTGGTTCCTATACCTGTGATGTTTCTGGGATTATTTACAAGCGCTATTCAAGCTCTGATCTTTGCAACTTTAGCCGCAGCTTATATAGGTGAATCTATGGAGGGTCATCATTAAATCACTTTCCGATCGGACAGAAGATTTTACGAATCTCGCGCTAACCTATAGATAACTCAAGATGTATGTTAAGAGCGAAAGTGATGTGGAATGTTCTTTGGTATAATTTTTTATAGGATTTCGCTTTCAATGATATATATATATCCCTGTTCTTTTTATTCTTGTTATACCTGTATACCCGGTCAATTGAAGATTCGATTGCTCGGTCATAGTAATAAGAATTATGATCAGTGAACTACTAATTCCATTAATTGGTCAAATCTATCTATTTATATATATATAAATAGATATCTATCCATGTATACGTGATACAAATGATTAAGATCTCATATAGGGATGTGACATAGAATTACTTATCGAGACGGTACATTACATTCCTTTAGTGAATAAAAATCTGCGTCTATTTTGGATATAAGAAGAAATATTTGTATAGGGGTAGCGCATAAAAAAAAAAAGTTTTCCTCCATAATCACTTTGATATTTGAATAAGGAACACCTCGAGTTCTTAGTCGTTCCAGCTGAATTGTTATATAATTGAACTATTGGTGAGCAGTCAATAGATGAAATTGCCGCACTATTAACCATTTCTCAACCTTAGTAAGAGGAGATTACCATGAATCCCTTGATTCCTGCTGCTTCCGTTATTGCTGCTGGATTAGCTGTAGGCCTCGCTTCTATCGGACCTGGTGTTGGTCAAGGCACTGCTGCGGGCCAAGCCGTAGAGGGTATTGCGAGACAACCAGAAGCAGAGGGTAAAATACGAGGTACCTTACTGTTAAGTTTAGCTTTTATGGAAGCTCTAACTATTTATGGACTAGTTGTAGCGTTAGCACTTCTATTTGCAAATCCCTTTGTTTGATCCCGTAATCGCTGAAAGATCTGTACCCCTTGTCATTATCGTTATTATTACCCTCTCCAAATAATTTCTTTGTTCAGTCGATCTTTTTAGGGAGGGGCTGATCCAAGGAATAAAGATCAGTTCTCTCCCTATACCTAGTTTAGCCGGAAATATTCCTGACTTTTGTGACAGGAAGTGGAACGAACAAAGTATTTTATACTACCCCTATAAACACGGGACCTGGGACTGAATAGGTCCCCCGAAATATCCCTATCTGGAACTGGAACAGGAGATAGAGTTGAGTGAGAGAAGAATTCTGTAAAACTTTAATAGCCCTATCTATAAGGGGAGAGCATATGATAAATGGGACTGATTTTTCCTTTTCCTTGGGTTATTGGCCTCCTGCTGGAGGTTTCGGGTTGAATACCAATATTTTAGGAACAAATCTAATAAATCTAAGCGTGGTGCTCGGTGTACTGATCTATTTCGGAAAGGGAGTGTGTGCGAGTTGTTTATTTGAATAATATGGTTGAATCCAACCAGCTGCACGATAGTAAAGTGCATGATCTCAACGAATTACTTCTAAATGGAGAATATGGAAGAACTATAGCATTTCGTAATTGATCGGGAAATGAACTTTTAGTTTCCACTAATCGATAAGAGAAGACATTGAAATGGTTAAAGCTAAACTGCTCGAAGTCCAAGCACAACTGGGTACTCTTTCCACCACTGTGTCAATATGAGATGGGTTAAAAAGGCATAGTTGGAGATTGATCCGATATATAACATTCATATCAATGGAATTATTTGATCCATCCACTGATGGAAATGGTCATAATCTCCTATCCAATTTTGGGTTAAATGCTGAACCGACAACCTACGCAGAAAAAAATGATTATTTGAAAAAAGGAAAAAAGGAGAAATACGAATGAAAGAGGAAGGAAAAAAGAGAGAATAAGAAGAAAGAGAAGAAGGAAAAGGAAAGAACAACTTTGCCGACAATTGAAAATTCCTCTGGTCGGAGGAGCCCTCTAGATTCTATCTAAATTTTACAGAATATGAACGGAAAGGGCAGGCTCGGTAAAAAAAGGAGATCGATATGCCAGAACTGAGCGGGAGAGCCGAATGAATCGAAAGGTTCATGTTCGGTTTGGGAAGAGATCATGAATTCGTGAAATTCATGGATAGATGATCTACTTTCATTAAGTAATTTATTAGATGACCGTAAACAGAAAATATTGAGTACCATTCGTGATTCGGAAGAGCTATACAAGGGAGCTACCGATCAGCTCGAAAAAGCTCGGGCTCGCTTACGAGAAGTAGAAATGAGAGCGGATGAGATCCAGGTAAATGGATACTCTCAAATAGAACGAGAAAAAGAGGATCTGATCAATGCTGCTCATGAAAATTTGGAACGATTAGAGGATTCTAAAAACGAGACCGTTAACTTCGAACAACAAAGAGCAATTGACCAGGTCCGACAACAAATTTCTCGCCAAGCTTTACGAAGAGCTTTGGGAACTCTGAATAGTCGTTTGAATAACGAGTTACATTTACGTACGATCGATCATAATATCAGCATGCTTAGAGCCATGAAAAAACACAACTGATTAGCCTTTATTTTATAGGTCTCATTTTTCAGAAGATAATTAATAGACGCTAATGGTAACCATTCGACCCGACGAAATTAGTAGTATTATCCGTAAACAGATCAAGCAATATAACCAAGAAGTAGAAGTTGTTAATATTGGCATCGTACTTCAAGTAGGAGATGGTATTGCTCGTATCCATGGTCTTGATGAAGTAATGGCAGGTGAATTAGTGGAATTTGAGGATGGTACAGTAGGCATTGCTCTGAATCTAGAATCAAATAATGTTGGAGCTGTATTAATGGGTGATGGTTTGATGATACAAGAAGGCAGTTCCGTAAGAGCAACTGGAAAAATTGCTCAGATACCAGTAAGTGATGCTTATTCGGGTCGTGTTGTAAATGCTCTAGCTCAACCTATTGATGGCAGAGGTAAAATTACAGCTTCCGAATCTAGATCGATCGAATCTCCTGCTCCAGGTATTATTTCAAGACGTTCCGTATATGAACCTCTTCAAACGGGGCTTATTGCTATTGATTCCATGATCCCTATAGGGCGCGGTCAGCGAGAATTAATTATTGGAGACAGGCAGACAGGTAAAACAGCAGTAGCTACAGATACCATTATAAATCAAAAGGGCCAAGATGTAATATGTGTCTATGTAGCTATTGGTCAAAAGGCCTCTTCCGTGGCTCAGGTAGTTAATACATTCCAAGAACGTGGCGCAATGGAATACACCATTGTGGTGGCAGAAACTGCAGATTCTCCCGCTACATTACAATATCTCGCTCCTTATACAGGGGCAGCTCTAGCCGAATACTTCATGTATAATGAACAACATACTTTAATAATTTATGATGATCTTTCCAAACAGGCACGAGCTTATCGACAAATGTCTCTTCTATTGAGAAGACCACCCGGTCGGGAAGCTTATCCAGGAGATGTTTTCTATTTGCATTCTCGTCTTTTGGAAAGAGCAGCTAAATTAAGTTCTCAGTTAGGTGAAGGGAGCATGACTGCTTTACCGATAGTCGAAACCCAAGCAGGGGATGTTTCGGCTTATATTCCCACTAATGTAATTTCTATTACCGATGGACAAATATTCTTATCGGCTGATCTATTTAATGCCGGGATCAGACCCGCAATTAATGTGGGTATTTCTGTATCTAGAGTAGGATCCGCAGCTCAGATTAAAGCTATGAAACAAGTAGCTGGAAAATTGAAATTAGAGTTAGCTCAATTTGCAGAGTTAGAAGCCTTTGCACAATTCGCTTCTGATCTTGATAGAGCTACTCAAAATCAATTGGCAAGAGGTCAACGATTACGTGAGTTGCTCAAACAATCTCAATCAGCTCCCTTGACAGTGGAAGAACAAATAGCTACTATTTATGCTGGAGCAAATGGATATCTAGATATATTAGAGATCGTACAGGTGAGAAAATTTCTCGTTCAGTTACGCGAGTATTTAATAACTAATAAACCTCAGTTTGGAGAAATTATACGCTCTACTAGGGCATTCACGGAACAAGCAGAAGCCCTTTTGAAAGAGGCTATTCAGGAACATATCGAACTTTTTTTACTTCGAGAACAGAAATGAATATTAGACATTTTAGTGGGGCCGTTCAGGGCAAGGAGAAGAGTTGAAGAACGTATTTCAGTACATTTCTGAGCGCAGCAATTGGAGCAATTGAGAAAGATTACGTCCAATAGGATTTGAACCTATACCGGAGGTTTAGAAGACCCCTGTCCTATCCATTAGACGATGGACGCTTTTTATTCTTCTCCTTTCTTTTTTTTTTTTTTTTTTTTTTACCTTGTTTTTTCTTACCCGTAAGGGATACTTTATCGTGGACAAATTCATCCGTCCACGATGGGATTCTGTAAAGAATAGAGTATATGTCATATGGAAATGGAAAATTCATTTCGAATGAGAAATTGTCCACGGAAACAATTGATATATCTTGAATAAGTAATATGAGCGGGTAGCGGGAATCGAACCCGCATCGTTAGCTTGGAGGGCTAGGGGTTATAGTCGGCGTTAATTCCCAATCTTCAACACCTCTAATTCAGAACCGAACGTGAAAGTTTCGTTTCATTCGGCTCCTTCATGGGGGATAGAGTGAAAGGGATATGAAGAAGAGGAATACTTAGATCAAATCTTTAGGAAAAAAGATTGAATCCGGATCTTATTTCTGTTCCTCCTATCCTCTCTCTTTTATCCTCTCCTTTCCCATCAAATCTGAATTGTTCTATGAATTGAATCCATAACATCTATGTTAGTTCTCATACGTGAATGGACCTGAAATGTGAAATACCTACTCACTTCATAGATGATCCTTCTAGAAAGAGAAAATTGGAAAGCTTCAATATTTCAATAAAAAAATCTTTCTAGTTACCTCGTTCTCTATTTCTACTGGCTCCAATCTTCAGGAAAAGAGTTCCCACCGAGCTCGAACAAAATGCCGGTGACCTCAGTAAACTAAAGTCATCGTTCTATAGCTATTTGGCTCCAACTTATTTTCCCTGTAAGTTGAAGATCTAGTTACGATGAAGAAAAGAGATATCTCTGGATTTCCATCCATGGATTTGTGACTGATCAAATTAAATAGATCGATCTAATCCCGAAAACATTCTGCTTCGCCGTCTTGGAATTGAAAGTGCGTTCTTTTCTCTCATTCCACCCGAATTACGAGAATGTATGCTATTCCTAGCCACGGCATTGATAGGAAAGGATTTGAACCCATCTAGAAATAAAGCTATCGATCGGAACATGGATCGAATTGAAAGATCCTTCAACTATTCAAGTTGGTAATGGAACGAATCACACTTTTACCACTAAACTATACCCGCCACAATTCAATTGTAACATACGGATCGATCTTTTGTCCAACGGGAAGGAGTTCTTAATCTCTAATGGAAGTCCCTATCATTCCATCCCTGGATCTCCACCCCCGGAGATTCAATACTTGATAAAATAGTATTTCATTCTCGGAGATGGCTTATTGTAATTACAAGTTACCTTTGCGAACTGCTAATAAGGCTATTACTAATGGACCTGATATGACTATCAGGGTCAGAACAGTAAGCTGTGCAAGAACCTCTAGATTCATTCTGTTTCAACCCCTTCGATTCTATCGAATTGATAAATGAATAAAATTTTGTCAAGATCAATCACTTTCCACAATCCTTTTTCTTCTTTCTATTTTCTCTCTCTTTCCATCTTTTTATTCTGGATCCCATGGGATCTGTTCAGTTAAAATCAGGAACATCCATAGCTATAGCCCCAAGCAGCGGAGATCGTTAAAATAAATAAAAGCCTACTCATGAGAGAGCCCATTCATGTACTAAAATATCCATAGAATTTGGAGAAAGCCCGATACTAGAAAAAAAAAAAAAAAAAAAAATGGACTAATCCGTTTAACTCTTCTATTTAAAGAATGATTGGAGAGGGAATGAAGAGATGACATCGATATCAGAGAGTCAAATTTCGATAGCTCTTATTGCTGCTTTGACAACAAGTATTTTAACTTTCAGACTAGGTGAAGCACTGTATCAATGATTCGTTCGATTCTTCTTACTTATAGATTCTTATTTATAGAAAAGAAGGGCCTGGCCAGCCAGATACTGGCCAGGACAGGTAAAGTGAAGAATCATTTCGGACGAAATGAACAAGACTATTTTCTCTTCGGAAATGTTGGTCCTTATCCGAAAAATTGCTATATCGATCATATTACTGATACAATTTGTACATACTTATATGGTATAGATCTTCACTCTAGTATCGTGCTAAGCACAAACTGCTTTTTCATAATTCGGAGAGATGGCTGAGCGGACCAAAGCGGTGGATTGCTAATCCATTGTACGAGCTATTCGTACCGAGGGTTCGAATCCCTCTCTCTCCGTTCAATAACTTGAGATTCATCCTACAAATCAGCAGATTCCGGATCTTCCTATGGAAGAGATAGATTTTCAATCTCTCCGGAAGAAGAAAAAGAATTATTCTTTACGTCCAGGATTACGTCCAGGATCGTTCGATAGAAATCCAAAAATAAAGAGAGAAACGAAAAATATCACTACTGTGTAAACGAACAACTTAAGAGTAAACATTACGTAATCTCCGGGATCATTATTAGAAGTGTAACAAAATAGATCGTCAATCTTCGTACCACATATTTATACTTTAATACTAAGGAATAATATTCTATTATGAATAACGGAATTGTTTGGATCTACAAGTCATGTGTGAAGATCAATTTGAAAGAAGATGGATAATTTCATTCCTTGTTCTTAAACTTTTTGTTCTTTCCTCTCTCTTCCCCACTTGGGATTGAATGGAAAGATAGGGATTTGAATCCTTATTTACCTAACTGTTTTTGGGTTGGAACAAATTCGGGACTGTTGCAATCAACCGCTCTGCCATTTATCCGAAGAGTTCTCAAGTAATAAAATAAATAGACTCAATTGTTCAACAGAGAAAAATTATGGAAAGAAATAGATTGTGAATTCTCATTTATACTCGTTCTATTCCATAGATGTAACGGATATTTCTCCAATGGGAATATGTCGTTTACATAAAGATAAAAAATAGCTCGAACCGGGCTTGCGATGAGATTTAAATCGACTAAGATGAATACAAGGGTTTCTAATTCAGAAAGATTTAGATCTGGTATCGTTGGGAGGGAACCAGAAGAGAACCTCTGCCCCACAAAATGAGCAGAACAAAAGAGTGGGGGTGATAAAAGAACCTCTTAATCAATGATGGCAATCCAAGAATTTTTACTATATGGGAACTATTGAACCATGATTCGTTTTGAATCGAATGAATTTTTCATTTTTCTTTGTAAAGGATTGAAACTTTCGAATATTATCGGAAACTTACAGCAGCTTGCCAAACAAAGGCTAAGAGAAAAAAGAACACAGGGATAATTGGCATTACATCTACAACTGGATCAAAAATAGCATAAGCCTCGGGTAATTTGGCCAGAAATAGATCATTCAAATGAAGGGCATCATCTAGACAGATATTAGACATAGCTGGCATTTATATTCTCCGATTTATATTCTTTATATTCAAACATTATGTAATATGACGCCCCAAAAAGCATCTCGTCGATCAATTGAAGCTATTCGGCGAGTCTGATTATAGATCTTTCGGGTCGGAAGAGATCGTTTTTTACAAAATATTTTACCTGATTCGATAGATAATGACCAATGAAATAGATATTTTTTTTTTTTTTTTCTATTATGCTTAATCCTATCAATAACCTATTGGATCATTTTCCCGATTGATACGAACCTATTTTTATTTGATCCAAACACTCTGTTTAATAGGTTGACGAAATACTGAATATTAGTATTCACTAGCACATATACGAATGCGGAGCATCGGATGGAAATGGGGCGTGGCCAAGCGGTAAGGCAGCGGGTTTTGGTCCTGTTATTCGGAGGTTCGAATCCTTCCGTCCCAGACTCATTTTATTGAAACAAATATTGCTATCTCTTTGTCGAAAGAGAAAGGATAAGTAGAGAAATGGTAAATCCGATGAAATCGGATCTTCACTTTTGATTTCTCATCATTGCATATACGATACTTATAAAAAGGGAATGTGTCTCCCATGAGACAGACATGGCAAGGGATATCTCTGTGATGTAGGGTGGGAACACAGATCAATTTGAGAGAAAATCTGATCCATGAGATTAGCCTATTGGATGTATGCTGGTCCTGCTCATATTGGAACCTTACGAGTAGCTAGTTCTTTTAAAAATGTCCATGCCATTATGCATGCTCCTCTAGGAGATGATTATTTCAATGTAATGCGTTCTATGTTAGAACGCGAAAGAGATTTTGCTCCTGTAACTATTAGTATAGTAGATCGCCACGTACTAGCACGTGGATCTCGAGAAAAAGTTGTTGAGAATATTCTCCGAAAAGATAAAGAGGAACGTCCCGATCTGATCATATTGACGCCTACATGTACCTCTAGTATCTTGCAAGAGGATTTGCAAAACTTTGCGAACAAAGCATCCATAATTTCTGATTCCGACGTAATTTTTGCAAATATAGATCATTATCGAGTGAACGAACTTCAGGCGGCAGATAGAACTTTGGAACAAGTGGTTAAATATTATTTGGATAGATCTCACGGACAAGAAACATTGGATCAATCCGTAACAGATGTACCTTCTGCAAATATAATTGGGATTCTCACATTGGGCTTTCACAATCAACATGATTGCCGTGAATTGAGACGTTTATTAAGAGATCTGGACATCAAGATTAATCAAGTGATTCCTGAAGGAGGATCTGTAAAAGACCTTATAAATCTACCAAGAGCTTGGTTCAATTTAGTTCCTTATCGTGAAGTGGGCTTAATGACAGCGATGTATCTGGAGAATGAATTCGGAATGCCTTATGTATCCACAACTCCCATGGGAGCTGTAGATATGGCCGAATGCATCCAACAGATCCATAGAAATGTTAATACCTTGGCTCCCATTTCATCGAATAAAAAGGTTGATTACGAACCCTACATTGATGGACAAACCCGATTTGTTTCCCGAGCTGCTCGGTTCTCGAGATCTATCGATTGTCAGAATTTGACGGGGAAAGAAACAGTCGTTTTCGGCGATGCAACCCATGCTGCTTCAATTACTAAGATATCTATTCGAGAGATGGGAATTCGTGTGAGTTGTACAGGTACTTATTGTAAACATGATGCAGAATGGTTCAAAGAGCAAATTCAAGATTTCTGTGATAAAATACTCATCACAGATGATCATACTGAAGTGGGAGATATGATCGCTCGTGTAGAACCATCTGCAATATTTGGTACTCAAATGGAACGTCATATTGGTAAACGTCTCGATATTCCTTGTGGAGTTATTTCTTCACCAGTTCATATCCAAAGTTTTCCTTTGGGGTATCGGCCCTTTCTGGGTTACGAAGGTACTAATCAAATAGCTGATCCAGTTTATAACTCATTCGCCCTGGGTATGGAAGATCATCTTCTAGATATTTTTGGTGGTCATGATACTAAGGAAATAATGACTAGATCACTATCCACGGGTATAGGCCTGATTTGGGATCCTGAAAGTCGACGAGAACTAAGTAAAATTCCCCACTTTGTTAGGAACAAAGTCGAAAGAAATATCGAGAAATTCGCACAACAAAAGGGCATTGTGAACATTACTACCGAAGTAATCTATGCAGCCAGAGAAGTGTTAGGTATCTAGCTAGGATGATTAATTTATGTCATTCCGTAAATCTATTCCATTTGTACTTGTATAAGAAATTTCTTCTATTTATCCAATAGGAGTGAATCGAATTCGATCCCTGTTCCTATCGTATCAATTTCATTAATGACTATTCATAATTATATATGAATTTTTAGATCAGGAATCTTATGGTAAAACTTCGTTTAAAACGATGTGGTAGAAAGCAACGTGCGACTTGAACGACATGATCGGTTCCGTGGATTAAGATATCCACCATTTCATATCCGAATGGAGATGCTCGTAGTTCAACATTTTTTCATTTTATTCCTGCTTTTCTTTGGGAGAAAAAAAAAAAAAAAAATAGGGGAAAGAAAAGGAAAATATAAATATTACATGACGGAGCTTGAGCAGTAAGTATTAATTCATTCATTGATCATGGGACAGAATCTAAGGTCAGTGTAGATAAATGAGCTATAACGACTTTGTAAGTCCACATTGATTTACGAAATCAGAATGGTTGAATCGGAACAGGTAAACAATTACCGATTATGATGGGTAGGAATATTTCAATAAGAAATAGATTCGATCATATAAGGATCAATCATTCATATGATTGCTCAACGTGGACAAATAGCAAAATGTACGTTGCTGTCATTCTAAAAAGATTGGAGACCACCGAAGCAAGATAAGGCTCAGACCTAATGATTAAAAGATGATCGATCTCAGAACAAGAAAATCCTATTTTATGATTGTTCAAACGATTCGATAAAAATGAGAGATCGAGATAGATTAAACATGAAAAAAAAAAAATAGGGGAAAGACGGCTCAAAAAGTGGAGGAATAGGATTTTATGATGGTTGAGCATTACCTAAGCATACTTGAGCTATGAGTATGAATTATTTATTTTTTTTTTTTTTTTCCTTTTTGAGAAGGAAAAGTACTAAGTTCATATAGCCTATCTATCTATATAGATAGATAGACATAGATCTATAGTAGAAAGATATATGAATCTTATCAAAATTCTTATTGCTCGAGCCGTATGAGGAAAAAGCTTCATATACGTTTTCCAGGGGGGGGGGGGATTATAGCCTACCTATCCCAATTAGCTACTTATCGAATTGTTGCAATTAACGTTGAATCTCGAAGAGAAGGAAAAGCTCTTCAGGAAGTGGGTTTTTACGATCCAATGAAGGATCAAACTTATTCAAATGTTCCTGCTATTCTACATTTTCTTGAGAAAGGGGCTCAACCTACAGAAACCGTTCATGATATTTCGGAGAAGGCAGGGATATTTCAAAAATTTCAGACCAATCTTTAGGGAAAGGAATGGATCCAATATTTAGCTTTGTGCAATTGTTTTTTCACCATCCATTTCTATTTTTTGTATTATATATTCATTTAGTCATTCCTGTTCCCATGCGATCTTATATGAAGATGACGAATATGAAAATCTTTTTATCTAGATGGATGAAAGATTGAGTTGATAGAGAGAATAATTAGATCGATAAAATGAGGAGCTTCCAAAATTTTAATTTTGGAGCTCCTTATTCTGTACAAATTTTCATAATGAACGGGACGGTCTAATTCGTTGTCCTTATTGTGAATAAGCCCAAGCCAAGATCTCTTCTCAATGCGCCCGTCCTGCTAATTCAACAATTAATTTCTCTACAACATTCCGGGATTGACAATGAGATATTGTGCCGATATAATCCGTTCATATGGAAATATAGATCCTTCCTTCTTGGGTTCACCAGTTCGTTAATGGTTCTTCCAAATTTTAATGATGATTTGGTCGACGGATCAAAAATAACCCCATTTGGATAAATGGCTTGATCCGTAAATGGTAGATAAAAATCTACGTATATATAGATACATATGAATGAACGAGTTAATCATTAACCTAGACATTCACACAGGTTTTTGTTTCCCTCATTCAACGATTATTCAATTTATTTTCTTTCGTATTTGATATTTGAGAACTTCGTATTTATTTTATAACTCCGTATTCGACTTCGATCACATCTATATCCTAATATGGGTTGCTAACTCAATGGCAGAGTACTCGGCTTTTAAGTGCGACTAATATCTTTTACACATTTATATGGAGTAACAAATTCGTCCATACTTTCGGTAAAGTTGTGAGACTATGACTGATCCTGGAAGGGAAATGAATGGAAAAAACAGCATGTCGTTCAAATAAATGATCTTGATGAGACTTGATCTGATCGTATCCGATCAGAACCAAATCTCATCCAAGGAATCAAATGGATGGGAAACGTATATCATATGCATAGATGGATGTGTGATATGCTCATCCATTTCAATGTGATAATTGTGAAATAGGATTGAATCAATTCGCGGTTAAGTCAGGTGAGTCAATGGATAGAGCTAAATGGCCTAAATCATAGGGAAAACCAGAGGAACGAGCTTCTGTTCTTCATTTAGATGAGGAATCCCCTTTACTGATCAGGAGTTAAGAGCATATCAGTGTCCATCTATATGGGGGAGGTTTTTCTTATGAATACGATTAGGGATTTATCCGCCCAGAATGAGTCCTAAGTACTCGAGTACGAATGTGTAGGAGAAATGGTATACTGACCGTGTCAATTCATTCCAAAGTCAGGAGAGCGATCAGGTCGCTAAGAGAAAGGATTTTCATTATCTCTCATGTGAGATTTTTAGATAGAAGATCCATTGAATAGGATCTCTATCTCTCAGATGGATCATTATCTATCTTGTCTTGACCGGATGGATCGCACTATGTATTATTTTGTAACCCAAGAGGTCACTCTCATGTCATGAGGGCCATAGCCGAGGTTTTATTGAAAATGGATAAGTTTCGAAGAAATGGAAAGGAAGATACATTCCGGCAGCGGCGTTTTCTATATCCACTCCTTTTTCAAGAAAATCTTTACGCAATTGCTTATGATCATTATTTAAGTAGATCAAGTTCCTTCGAATCGATGGAAAATTCAAGTTACAATGATCGATTCAGTTTCCTAACTGTAAAACGTTTAATTAGTCGGATACGTCAACAGAATGGTTCAATTGTTTCATTTGGAAATTACAACCAAAATAAATTAGTTGGTCACAACAGGAATTTCTATTCCGAATTGGTACTAGAAGGTTTGACAGTGGTTCTAGAAGTTACCTTCTCAATCCAATCGAAACATTATCTAGAAGGAATGAATGAATGGAATAGTTTCCGGTCCATCCATTCCATATTCCCTTTTATGGAAGACAAAATTCCACATTCCAATTTTCTCTTAGATATACGAATACCCCACTCTACTCATCCGGAAATTTTGGTTCGAACTTTTCGTTACTGGATCCAAGATGCTCCTTCTTTACACTCATTACGATCTGTTCTCCACGAACATCGAAATCTTATTCTTTCGGAGAATTTGGATCAATTGATTCTCATCGCTTCGAAAGAAAAGACAAGGTTATCCCTGTTCCTGTGGAATTATTATGTCTATGAATGTGAATCTCTTTTAGTTCCCCTTTGGAAACGATTTTCTTATTCACGATCATTGTCCTATGGAGCTTTTCTAGAGCGAACTACTTTTTATAGAAAGATCGAGCATATTGTCATATTTTCTCATAAATCTATTAAAGATTTGAAAAAAAGTATCTGGTTTTTGAAGGATCCTTCCATTCATTATGTGAAAGATAGAGAAAGATTTCTTATAGCTCTGAGGGGTACTTACCTTCTAGTGAAAAAATGGAGATATCATCTTACAAATTTTTGGCAGTGTCATTTTCATCTCCGGTCCCAACCATATCGGATATCTATCGATGAATTATCCAAGAATTGTTTTTCTTTCCTGGGCTATTTATTTAGCGTCCAAATGAAGACTTTCGTGGTTAAGATAAAAATGCTGGATGATTCATTCATTACCGATCCCATTACCAAGGAATTCGATCCAATAGCTCCAACTACGCTTTTGATTGGATATTTAGCTAAAGAAAGGTTTTGTGATATCTCAGGGCGCCCAACTGGTAGATTGGCCTGGACTGGTCTAACAGATGACAATATCCTCCATCGATTTGATCGAATTTGGAGAAACATCTTACATTATTACAGTGGATCCTCAAAGAAAGATGGTTTATATCGTATGAAGTATATACTTCGACTTCCATGTGCTAAAACTTTAGCCTGTAAACATAAAAGTGCGATACGCGTAGTTCGGGAAAGATTCGGTTCAGAACTATTCACGAAATCATCTCCAAAAGAACGAGAATTGATATCTTTGTCTTTCTCAAAGACCCGTTCACAGAGAGAACGAATTTGGCATTCAGATATTCTCCAAAGAAATCCTTTTTGTTAATTCCTGGCGGAATAAACAAAATCTACAAGTAGAAACCCCATTCGACCGATGAAATGTTCATTGAGCAATTGCCAGAATAGAATCGATCCACAATCTATTTTTTTTTTTTCGGGAATTAAGATGATTACGAAATATATACATAGAGAAAGCCGTGTGCAATGAAAATTGCAAGCACGGTTTGGGGAGAGATTTTTTCCTCCTATTGAAGGAGGAGATCATCCACTCCATCCGACGAGTTCCGGGTTCGAGTCCCGGGCAACCCAGATGGATCGGATCCAATTCCCATAGGTATCTCTAGCTACTTTTTCCTTGGATCCAATCGAATTGATCTTCATATTCTTATTCACGAGAAATAAAATCTCACACCGAATTCATCTCAAGGGTTCATTCCATTTCTAAATTGCATTGCACTTTACCGCAGTGAATAATTTATTATTAATGGATTATTTTCATTCCAATCTACTATTTATGAAATTGTAAATAAGGAATGTGACGAAATAGATAATATGTATATATATATATATATACGAAATCTATGGCATCTATGAGGTACATAAATTGAAAATTTCAGATAGATCAATATCTCTTTTAATATTCCCTTATTTGTAAATTACTATACTGAATTGATCTAGAACCTCGGTTGACATAGATATATGAGTCATACTATACTGTTAAATAACAAGCTTCATATGTATGCTTGGGAGCTTCTGATAATTCCATAAACCGAGTTTAACCAACCATGACTGCAATTTTAGAAAGACGCGAAAGCGCAAGCCTATGGGGTCGCTTCTGCGACTGGATTACTAGCACTGAAAACCGTCTTTACATCGGATGGTTCGGTGTTTTGATGATCCCTACCCTATTGACCGCAACTTCTGTATTCATCATCGCTTTCATCGCGGCTCCCCCAGTAGATATTGATGGTATTCGTGAGCCTGTTTCCGGTTCTCTTCTTTATGGAAATAATATTATCTCCGGTGCTATTATTCCCACCTCTGCGGCTATTGGTTTACACCTTTATCCTATTTGGGAAGCAGCTTCCGTCGATGAATGGCTATACAACGGTGGTCCCTACGAGCTAATTGTTCTGCATTTCTTACTTGGTGTAGCTTGCTACATGGGTCGTGAGTGGGAACTTAGCTTCCGTCTAGGTATGCGCCCTTGGATTGCTGTTGCATATTCAGCTCCTGTCGCAGCTGCTGCTGCTGTTTTCTTGATCTACCCCATTGGTCAAGGGAGCTTCTCCGACGGTATGCCTCTAGGAATATCTGGTACTTTCAACTTCATGATCGTATTCCAGGCTGAGCACAACATTCTTATGCATCCATTCCACATGTTAGGTGTAGCTGGCGTATTCGGCGGCTCTCTATTCAGTGCTATGCATGGTTCTTTGGTAACCTCCAGTTTGATCAGGGAAACTACCGAGAATGAGTCTGCTAATGCGGGTTACAAATTTGGTCAAGAGGGAGAAACCTACAATATCGTAGCTGCTCATGGTTATTTTGGCCGATTGATCTTCCAATATGCTAGTTTTAACAACTCTCGCTCTTTACATTTCTTCTTAGCTGTTTGGCCCGTAGTAGGTATCTGGTTTACTGCTCTGGGTATTAGCACTATGGCTTTCAACTTAAATGGATTCAATTTCAATCAATCTGTAGTTGACGGTCAAGGTCGTGTAATTAACACTTGGGCTGATATCATCAATCGCGCGAATCTTGGTATGGAAGTTATGCACGAACGTAACGCTCACAATTTCCCTCTAGATTTGGCCGCTGCCGAAGTGACCTTTATAGATGGATAA